AAAATATATTCATCCAACAAAAGGAGAGAGAGGGATTCGAACCCTCGATAGTTATTTTTATGAACTATACCGGTTTTCAAGACCGGAGCCATCAACCACTCGGCCATCTCTCCGAAAGATAATTTCTATTTTATTTTTTTTTCGCCAAATAGAACATAGCCCTATGAGTTAATACGATCACTATGTAGAGAAAGATATAGGGTGTGACTTTCTTTATTAGGTCTATCAATCTGGCTTTATAAATAAATGAGATACGCGATCCAGTATACCCATTTGTGAAGTCAAAAAGAATCTTTAACTTCATGTCCGAATAGAATAAAAGTGGTAAAAAGAGATTGGAACTAAGTCATCTCGAATCAACGGATTCATGATAAAATCCCTTTATTTATTAAAATTTTTTAGTGGGTAAGAGGATTAAATGGTGTATATTCTTTTGTTAATAGCTTGGAGGATTAAAAACATGACTATTGCTTTCCAATTGGCTGTTTTTGCATTAATTATTACTTCATCAATCTTACTGATTAGTGTACCCGTTGTATTTGCGTCTCCTGATGGTTGGTCGAGTAACAAAAATGTTGTATTTTCTGGTACATCTTTATGGATTGGATTAGTCTTCTTGGTGGGTATCCTTAATTCTCTTATCTCTTGAATTCATTCGTTGCAGATCCAAAAATGAGATGACCCCTCCCATTCCATGAATTACACATTCAAATTCAATATAAGTCCATAAAATGCAAATAAAGAAAAAAATTAGAGGGGGGGGTCAAACTTCTGGAACTTGAATGAAATATGAATAAAAGATTAATAAATAGTTACTAAATATGAAATAGTAATAAATAACTAAATAAAAAAACTAATAAAAAATTGATCTCAGATATCAATATAGAATATAATATTTTATGGAAATAGAAGAATCGTATATTCTTATATATGGAATTCAATATTCCATATATAGAATAAATATAATATTAATATATAATATTAATATATAATATTTATATATATTAATAGAATTGTTAATTGAATTGATTTGGTGGTAGAATTTTATGAAATGACCCCAAACCAAAGAGTGTATCTCGTCTAGCTTTGAACAAATATTTGCCATAAATTTCTTATCAAGAAGGCAAAAAAATGCGGATATAGTCGAATGGTAAAATTTCTCCTTGCCAAGGAGAAGATGCGGGTTCGATTCCCGCTATCCGCCCAAATATAAATGGATTCAAAAAGATAAAAGATTCGGTATAGTTGACCGGGAAATATAGTAATTTTTTCCTCGCGTCCCAAAAGACAAGTATTAATTAATGACTAGTTAATAGAATCAAACTTACATTTCTTGAAAAAAAAATGTTGCGGAGACAGGATTTGAACCCGTGACCTCAAGGTTATGAGCCTTGCGAGCTACCAAACTGCTCTACCCCGCGATGAAACAAAAAAACTTGGACTAAACTCTAATAAACAAAGAAGAATTGAATGAGCCCCTATTCCATATCTGTACAAATAGAATAGCCTATTTAGACAGAATGGTAAAGGGGCCTCATCGATCATAGAAAAAAATAGAAAAATTAAGGGATACTTAAATCCTTACCAGCTTGATCTTGTTGCCCCTGGCAACAAACATGCATGAACCATTTCCCGAAGGATGTGTCCAGATAGTCCAAAGTCTCGATAGTTAGCTCTCGGTCTTCCGGTCGAAAAGCAACGTCGATGAAGACGTGTAGGTGCACTATTACGCGGTGGGGATTGTAATTTTCCATGAATTTTCCATTTCTCACTTAGCGACGGAATCTTACTTATTTCCTTTTTTGAGGATCGACGAATCAAATGATATTTTTTTTCCAATTTTTGCCTCTTTTTCTCCCGATAAATCAAACTTTTCTTTGCCATAATGCTTCAGTTCCTCTTATTATCAATGATAATGATACAAATCGGATCCTAGATGTAGAAATAAATATAAGAGTGCATACCTATATTTTTTTTATTAAAAAAAATATATTATTGCGGATAGAATACATAAATAATTAACCGAATTTGCCCGATGTGGAGGCAATCAAGAAAGCCGCATAAGTGAATATATAACCTACAGAAAAGTGAGCTAATCCAACCAATCTTGCTTGCACAATTGAAAGAGCTACTGGTTTATCTTTCCATCGAATCAAATTTGCCAAAGGTGTGCGTTCATGAGCCCATGCTAAAGTTTCAATCAATTCCTGCCAATAACCACGCCAGGAAATTAAGAACATAAATCCTGTAGCCCAAACAAGATGCCCAAATAAGAACATCCATGCCCAGACTGATAAACTATTCATACCAAACGGGTTATATCCATTGATAAGTTGTGAAGAGTTTAACCATAGATAATCTCTTAACCATCCCATCAAATAAGTGGAAGATTCATTAAACTGTGAAACGTTACCCTGCCATAATGTGATGTGTTTCCAATGCCAATAAAAAGTAACCCATCCAATAGTATTTAACATCCAGAAAACTGCCAAATAAAATG